TAAATAATTTTTTCTTATTTTGAAATAAGGCACTATATGAATAAGGGAGAAACTCCATGAAAGAAAAATTAATGATTCATATAAATCACTTAGCGGGAAATGTCCCGAAGAAATCCAACGGGTGAGCAATAATCCTGTTAGACATAAAAAAGTAGCTATCATTCCCTTTTCTGACGAATCATATGTTATGATTTCATTGCCAAATAAGGTTATCAAATGAATTGTAATTACAATTGAAACAATAGAAAAGGAAATATGAGTTAATATATGCTCTAAAGTTGAAAATATCATCATCATAAAAATGAAAAAGGGGGAGGGAATCCCCATATAAATTTAATTAATAAATAGAAATAGGGAATTTTATTTATTTTTATTATAGGATGTATTGGATCTCTTTTAGAAGATGGCATGCCGCCACTCGGACTCGAACCGAGATGCTCTAGCACTGCTTCCTAAGAGCAGCGTGTCTACCGATTTCACCATAGCGGCTTGCTCGAACTCATAATAGCCTATTTATATTCAATCGTCGAGATTGAATAAGTCAATTCACTCAAATAAGTTTTTTTAGTAAAGATTCAAGTAGTTTATATATATATTAGCCAAAAATAGAAAAATAGAATTCTTGCAACTAGAGAATTCTCGCGAAAAAAACTTTTTTCATTTTTTACTTTTATTATTATTGTCATTATTTCTGCTTTATCAGATTTCAGAAAAAAAAAGAAATTTTATCAATGAATCTAAAATATGTCTATTTTTGACTACTCCAAATTGACACTTGTACATAATATCTCAACAATGAAGTTTTTTTATTGATTGGACTGAAAGTTGTAGATATATGATAAATACATTCCATATTCCATATAGTAAAATAGTAAATAAATGAAGAAGTAAGAAAGTTATCCAAAAATTTTTAACATGAAATCAATTAGTTTCAACAATTCATTAATTTTAACTAAAAATCTTATATCTGCCCTTCCCGAGAAAGATAAAAATTTTTCATTATCATTATTGTAAAGGTCGATGGGGAAAATAAGACTCCCCACCACCAAAATCTGATTGAAAATATACTAAAAAAAATACAATATTTTTTATTTCTTTAGATTTCAGAAAATACAAGAATTTTTATCTTATCTTATAAGAAAAGAATAAGATAAGATTAAAAGTCTAGGACTGCCAATTGTTTTATTATTTAATATAGATATAGAAATATAGATATAGATATTAACAAATATAGATAATAGATAATTACTGATCCAATTTTTTGAGTCAAATCCATTCTGATTATTCCAATCTTTTAGGACTTAGTTGTTTGTCGTACAAAAAAACTTTTTGAATTCCCGGTAGAAAGAGATTTCCCTAATGACAAAGCTTTTAACGCTGCCCAATATCCTTTCCTTTTCCAAATATTTTTACGAATACGCTTTTTTGATATCGAAGTACGTTTTTTTGGAACTGCCATTTAAAAATGAAGAAGTTACTCATTGTTATAGTTGGATGTGAAAGACATCTATTGTTCAAAACCAATTATTTTTTCTTATTCATGATCTATTTTTCTCTAAAAAAGATTCTCTTCATAAAAAAGAAATATAGATAGATATAGATATATCTGTAAAAATTTGATCAAAAATGACTCGAAATAACATAAAAAATTTTTGATTCCATACACTATTCGTAAAACCAAAAATTTTTGGTTTGGAACTCTTAATTCTCGTTGTTTATATCTCAAAGTTATATCTTTAGAATCTGCTATGTGATAGAAATCAAACTTAATAAAATAAATAAAGAGCCTAAAAGACCTTTATTTTCGTCATTCTATTCTATACTTTATTTACATGTAATAAAATACCTCAAAGGATTGTAAACTTTTGCCTAAAAACGTGAGTCTTTTTTTAGTAATCTTTTTTTAGTAAAACTTGAGAAAAAAATACACCTAAATTCCATTTTCAAATTCGAATGAGACTAGTAAGAAAGATCTGTTTTTTTGATAAAAAAAGTTCATTTTAGATCTATAATCTTCTAAACTTTACTAATAAATTGTTTTGATTGAAATGGAAAACAATCAATCCCATAATGAATTAGTTAATGAGTTGAAATAAAGTAACTAAAATAAAGAGTTTTTTCATTAGACCAATGACCTTAGTTAATCCTATAATTCATATAATTCATATCAGCATCAGTACTCTTTTTAGCCTAAATTGTTTTATTATTTTTATTAATTATTATTACGATTATTAATTATTATGATAATTTCTCGTAATAATATATTTATTTATATTCTTTTTATTTATATTTTATATTTTATTTCCTATTTATATTCTTTTTATTTATATATTTTATATATGGCACTTGGTCATATCATTTCTCCAATTGTAACTTCTTGTTTTGAATATTTGAACGATTTTGAAAAGACTCAAAATAAATACTAATATAAAATTAAAATTATGAAATTAAATTTAAATAAATTAGTGCATATCTTGATTTTTTAGTGACTTTTTCGAAA